GGGGAGATTCGACCTCCTAGAGTTCAACTCCCGCTCTCAACCCATGAACAATATGAGTCCGAAGCTTCTTTCGTAACTCCCGGAATTTCTTCGTAGTGACTCCGTTCCATGCCTCATTTCATAGGGAAGCCCAAAGTGGCTCTATTTCATTCTATTTCACTTCCTAGCACTTCCTATCATTTAATATCCATCCCTTTGGTCTTATTTACATAAGAGATGTCATTTATAGTCTATCTCTTTCTATATATGGAAAGTCAAGAAATTCTCATCGAAACATCGAGAAATTGTGCATATAGAAAACTCTAAAGAAAGAAAAAAAGGAGACCCATGCCATGATTTTCAAATCTTTTCTACCTTTTCTACTTAGTAGTCTAAGTTTCTCGATGAGGATAATTAATTCGGTCGTTGTGGTCGGACTCTATTATGGATTTCTGACCACATTCTCCATAGGTCCCTCTTAGATCTTCTTTCTCCAATCTTGGATTAGGGAAGAAGGAGATATTCGCGACTACTGGCGGTTTCATTATGGGGCAGCTCATGATCTTCATATCGATCTATTATCCACCTCTGCATCTATTCTTTCTTAGCTAAACGGGTGGAAGATCCATCCAATTTGGTTATATCATGGACTCGAAAAGCGGATCTGAATGTGACTGAAATGCACGATCTTCACAGGTATCACTTTTCACGATACCTAAAAGATGGAATAGCGATTTTCGAACCATTTCCTATACGAGAATGGTTTCCATTACTTTGAGAAATGGATTCTATATCAAACTATAGCTATTGCATTAAAGAAGAAAAGAAACTAATAGAAGTCGAAGACGCGGAATGGTAGTGAATAGAGAGAAAGATTCTTCTGATTTTCTTGTTCCTGAAAATATTCTATCTATCTCCTAGACGCCGTAGAGAATTGAGAATTTTCATGTCTTTCAATTCTCGTACTCGTAATTGGAAAGTTACGGAAGGAGGTCCATCATTTTGCAATGAAAACAACATAAAAAACTCTGGACAATTTCGAAATCAGGCCAAGCGTCTTAATACATATGCAAAAAAATTCATTATTGGCCCACCATTGATTAGAAGATTTAGCTTGTATGAATCGCTATTGGTTTGATACGAATAATGGCAGTCGTTTCAGTATGTTAAGGATACAGATGTATCCACAATTCATTTAGAGTTACTTAATAGCCTATTTCTTATACCATATCTCTATCCCGTGAAATTCTCGAGCCGAAAGATGGATGCATATGCTGTGTTTCATTTTGCTAAACGATATCAATTAAATGGTGTATCAATTCCATAAATTGGATATAGCAATAAATAAATCAGCAAAATTCTTTTATTTTAGATAGAAGAAATGTTTCTTCTATCTAAAATAAAAGAATGTACCCTTCTATCCAAATCCAATTTGCATCGATAAAATAAATCCAAATTCCAGTAGTGGATGAATAATTGCAAATTTTTGTGTGTACGAGATTAGAATAACTTCAAAATAACTGACATAATTTTTGATTTTTCCTGATCAGAAAAATACATGAAAAAGAAAGGAGGTAGAAAAATTTTGGGATTTATGGTTAAAGAAGAAAAAGAAGAAAACAGGGGTTCTGTTGAATTTCAAGTATTCAGTTTCACCAATAAGATACGGAGACTTGCTTCACATTTGGAATTACACAAAAAAGATTTTTCATCGGAAAGAGGTCTACGAAGACTTTTGGGAAAACGTCAACGTTTGCTGGCTTATTTGGCAAAGAAAAATAGAGTACGTTATAAGAAATTAATCAGTCAGTTGGATATTCGGGAGAAGTAATTTAATCGTTCGAATTTTTTTCTTATTTTATTAGTAGTCTTATAGTAGTCTTAGATTTTTCATTTTGATGAGCCTCGTTTTGAGGAATTCATGGAATAATCCATTTTCATGGAATAATGAATTAAGGAAGAAAGGATATGAGTCTACCGCTTACAAGAAAAGATCTCATGATAGTCAATATGGGCCCTCAGCACCCATCAATGCATGGTGTTCTTCGACTGATCGTTACTCTCGATGGTGAAGATGTTATTGATTGTGAACCCATATTAGGCTATTTACACAGAGGAATGGAAAAAATCGCGGAAAACCGAACTATTATACAATACTTACCTTATGTAACACGATGGGATTATTTAGCTACTATGTTTACAGAAGCAATAACGGTAAATGCACCAGAATTCTTGGAGAATATTCAAATACCCCAAAGAGCCAGCTATATTAGGGTAATTATGTTAGAGTTGAGCCGTATAGCTTCTCACTTGTTATGGCTTGGACCTTTTATGGCGGATCTAGGCGCACAGACCCCTTTTTTCTATATTTTTAGAGAGAGAGAATTGATATATGATCTATTTGAAGCTGCTACAGGTATGCGAATGATGCATAATTACTTTCGCATCGGAGGGGTAGCCGCCGATCTACCTTATGGATGGGTCGATAAATGTTTAGATTTCTGTGATTATTTTTTACGAGGAGTTGTTGAATATCAACAACTTATTACACGGAATCCCGTTTTTTTAGAACGAGTTGAAGGAGTCGGTTTTATTAGCGGAGAAGAAGCAGTAAATTGGGGCTTATCGGGACCGATGTTACGAGCTTCTGGAATACAATGGGATCTTCGTAAAGTTGATCCTTATGAGTCTTACAACCAATTCGATTGGAAAGTCCAATGGCAAAAAGAAGGGGATTCATTAGCTCGCTATTTAGTACGAATGGGTGAAATGAGGGAATCCATCAAAATTATTCAACAGGCTGTAGAGAAAATTCCTGGAGGCCCTTATGAGAATTTAGAAGTCCGACGCTTTAAGAAAACAAAGAATTCCGAATGGAATGATTTTGAATATCGATTTCTTGGTAAAAAACCTTCGCCCAATTTTGAATTGTCAAAGCAAGAGCTTTATGTAAGAGTGGAAGCTCCAAAAGGTGAATTAGGAATTTATCTGGTAGGAGATGATAGTCTTTTCCCCTGGAGATGGAAAATTCGTCCACCCGGTTTTATTAATTTGCAAATTCTTCCTCAACTAGTTAAAAAAATGAAATTGGCTGATATCATGACGATATTAGGTAGTATAGATATCATTATGGGGGAAGTTGATCGTTGAAATGATAATAGATAGGGTAGAGATAGAAACTATCAATTCTTTTTCGAAATCGGAATTATTAAAAGAAGTCTATGGACTGATATGGATTCTACCCATTTTGACCCTCCTACTGGGAATCACAATAGAAGTACTCGTAATTGTGTGGTTAGAAAGAGAAATATCCGCATCGATACAACAACGTATTGGTCCTGAATATGCTGGCCCCCTGGGACTGCTTCAAGCTATAGCCGATGGAACTAAGCTACTTTTTAAGGAGGATATCCTGCCATCCCGAGGAGATATTCCTTTATTTAGCATTGGACCTTCTATAGCAGTCATATCAATTTTATTAAGTTTTTTAGTTATCCCTTTGGGATATCGTTTTGTTTTAGCCGATCTTAGTATTGGTGTTTTTTTATGGATTGCCATTTCAAGTATTGCTCCTATTGGTCTTCTTATGGCAGGATATAGCTCAAATAATAAATATTCTTTTTCAGGCGGTCTACGAGCTGCTGCTCAATCTATTAGTTATGAAATACCATTAACTTTTTGTGTGCTAGCAATATCTCTACGTGTGATTCGTTAAAATAGGATCTTTTTCCTCCAAAATCCATTGAATATTTATCTTCCTTTTCTTATTCTCGGGTTGGTAAGTTAAACTAGACAGCTATATGAGTGAAACAAAACAACTTATTAATTTGTAGTAAAAAGAAAAAATCTCATTTCCTACGTACAAGAAAAAAGTTGAAGTAAACATAAGTAGTGTAAACTCTTTACCCCAAGGTTGAGATTTTTTGATTAGTCATCATATCTTGAAGCGGGCAAGAATAAAGGATTCGCGATATGGAATTCCATTACTAGAATATTCCGAGTTATTACTATAACTTATAATCATAAGGGGAATCCATCAAAAATTAGTGAGGGGTTAGGAACACTAAAGTACATAAAGGATTAGTAATGAGGGAATCTAAGACATTAGAGATTTTTCCTCATAAAAGGAATCATAATAAGGACTTGAAATTGGTGGAAATGATCAAGTAGTACTTTCTTCGGATTCCGATCCAGAGTATGTTCCCTTTCACTTGTTAAAGAAATGGCTATCAAGAACGAATTAATCCTTTATTCCTTTTTTCTTTTTAAGTACCCTTCCCCGGGGAAAGAAGAATAGGACAAAAGATATGGAATGCAATACAAAAAAAAGATATTTATTTATTTTTTCCTTCCTCTATTCATATTAATACAGAATTCCTCATGAATTAATGCCTAATTCTTTTCATTTATTAATTGCTATAACGAGTGTTTTATTCCAAGATTAAGTTATTACTGAACAAAGAAAAATTTTCATTATATTATAAAGGACGAGATCAATTCGGAAGCGCTTTTTCTTATTCTAGCAGACGGAATTCCTTTGGTCTAATTTAGGACTTTCCAATCGATTTTATCTTACCTAATTCTATCTATGCCCAGGGGGATAATACCGAAACGAAACAACCCTTTCCTTTTTTCTGATCATAGAGAAGCCGTATGAAGCTAAGGTTTCATGTACGGTTTTGGAATAGCGGTGGAAACTGTGATGTTATCATCGACTATGATTATCTAACAGTTCAAGTACAGTTGATATAGTTGAAGCACAGTCAAAATATGGTTTTTTTGGATGGAATCTTTGGCGTCAGCCTATAGGTTTTCTGGTTTTTCTAATTTCTTCTTTGGCAGAATGTGAAAGATTACCCTTTGATTTACCAGAAGCAGAGGAAGAATTAGTAGCAGGTTATCAAACCGAATATTCCGGTATCAAATATGGTTTATTTTATCTTGTTTCTTACCTAAATTTATTAGTTTCCTCTTTATTTGTAACAGTTCTCTACTTAGGCGGGTGGAATTTCTCTATTCCCTATATATCCTTTTTTGAATTTTTCCAAATGAATAAAATGGTTGGAATTTTGGAAATGACAATGGGTATCTTTATTACATTAACTAAAGCTTATTTATTTCTCTTCATTTCTATCACAATAAGATGGACTTTACCCAGGATGAGAATGGATCAGTTATTAAATCTTGGATGGAAATTTCTTTTACCTATTTCCCTGGGCAATCTCTTATTAACAACTTCTTCCCAACTTGTTTCACTATAAATAAGATAATACAATAACAGTAAGAATATTTTCAACACAAAAGTTCTCTCAAACAAGAGAAAGAAACATATCTTTTTCATAGATATTTAGAATATGTTCCCTATGGTAACTGGGTTCATGAGTTATGGTCAACAAACAATACGCGCTGCAAGGTACATTGGTCAAAGTTTCATAATTACCTTATCCCACACAAATCGTTTACCTATAACGATTCACTACCCTTATGAAAAATCAATTACATCGGAGCGTTTCCGGGGGCGAATCCACTTTGAATTTGATAAATGTATTGCTTGTGAAGTATGTGTTCGCGTATGCCCGATAGATCTACCCCTTGTGGATTGGAGATTTGAAAAGGATATTAAAAGGAAACAATTGCTTAATTATAGTATTGATTTCGGAGTTTGTATATTTTGTGGTAATTGTGTTGAGTACTGTCCGACAAGCTGTTTATCAATGACTGAAGAATATGAACTTTCTACTTATGATCGTCATGAATTGAATTACAATCAAATTGCTTTGAGTCGGTTACCAATCTCCATAATGGGAGATTACACAATTCAAACAATTAGGAATTCGACTCAAAGTAAAATAGACGAAGAAAAATCTTGGAATTCAAGAATGGTTACTAATTATTAGTTACTAGGATTTATCTTTTTTGTTAGAAAAATCCAATAGTTTTTTATTAACTATAAAGAAAAACGAATAACTACTGCTTATTGCAAATTATTCCTGATTTAAAATGAGAGTAGATTTTCGTGATGTCATTTCTAACTATACAACTTATATACAAAAAAATATCCTAATCCCTTTTTCCTTCCTTGAATCTTTTAGTTTTAGTCAGTTCATGAAAAATTTTATACTATTAATTTCTTCTTATCCATAATGGATTTACCTGGACCAATACATGAGATTCTTGTGCTATTTGGGGGATTTGTTCTTCTACTAGGAGGTCTAGGAGTAGTATTACTTACCAACCCAATTTATTCTGCCTTTTCGCTGGGATTAGTTCTTGTTTGTATATCCTTATTCTATATTTTATTGAATTCCTACTTTGTAGCTGTCGCACAACTTCTTATTTATGTGGGAGCTATAAATGTTTTGATCATATTTGCCGTAATGTTCGTAAATGGCTCAGAATGGTCTAAAAATAAGAATTATTGGACTATTGGAGATGGGTTCACTTCACTCGTTTGTATAACTATTCTTTTTTCACTAATGACTACTATCCCAGATACGTCATGGTATGGAATTCTTTGGACTACAAGATCAAACCAAATAGTAGAACAGGGTCTCATAAATAACGTTCAACAAATTGGGATTCATTTAGCAACTGATTTTTATCTTCCGTTTGAACTCATTTCCATAATTCTTCTAGTTTCTTTAATAGGTGCAATTACTATGGCTCGGCAATAAGAAATACTTAGAATTAGTCAAAATTCTTAGAATTTCAAATCTAAAATAAATAACTAAAGAATCACAATTTTGATTTAGTAAAACCCATCTACTGCCAACAAATACCTTCTTTTCTCTTTTGTTGTGTAACTGTTCTATTCTAATTAATGGAATCGGTTCAATTCTTGTCCTCATATTGAAATGAATCGAGATTGATAAGGAGTTAGTTAATGATGTTTGAGCATGTACTTTTTTTTAGTGTCTATTTATTTTCGATTGGTATCTATGGATTGATCACAAGCCGAAACATGGTTAGAGCTCTAATATGTCTTGAACTTATACTGAATTCAATTAATCTAAATCTCGTAACATTTTCTGATCTATTTGATAGTCGCCAATTAAAAGGAGACATTTTCGCAATTTTTGTTATAGCCCTTGCGGCTGCTGAAGCAGCTATTGGACTATCCATTCTTTCTTCCATCCATCGTAACAAGAAATCAACTCGTATCAATCAATCTAATTTTTTGAATAATTAGACATAAAATCCTCTAAACAAAGGCGCACATATAATAATAATATCAAATATTAAGATGAATAGAAATCTAATACTATTTTCTTCTATTTTCTTATTATTTTATTATTTTATAATATCTATTTTTTGATTAGGTTATTACATAGTATTCTTTTTTACTTATTGAATTTTTGCAATTCATTGATATTGCAATTTGAATATTGCAATAATTTATATTGAAAAGACGATAGCCAATAAATTGGCTAATTCGAATTCGTATGTACAATTCGTATAATTATGATTGTTGAAGCCAAAAATTCAAGTCTCTTGGCTCTTTTCACGCTTTCTCACAAACGGATTAAGAAATATATTGCATTATTTTATTTATTTATTTTTTATTTATTTATTTGTTGAAGTTTGGATAAACCATTGCTTCGTCTGGTGTCTACAATACATATGACTCATATAGTACTAATTTCATTTTTACCAGATCGAAAATTTTTATGTTGAAAAGGAAAATTTATAGATCCAATGTCACATTCCGTAAAAATTTATGATACATGTATAGGATGCACTCAATGTGTACGAGCTTGTCCAACAGATGTATTAGAAATGATACCCTGGGATGGGTGTAAAGCCAAGCAAATTGCTTCCGCGCCGAGAACCGAAGATTGTGTGGGTTGTAAGAGATGTGAATCTGCCTGCCCAACAGATTTTTTAAGTGTCCGCGTTTATTTAGGGCCTGAAACAACCCGCAGCATGGCTCTATCTTATTGATACGTTACAAAAAACTCCACTTGAATCGTCTGATTCCTCTTTACCGAGGAAGCCTGTGCTCGCTTATTTCGAGCACGGGCTTTTCTGGTCAAAACGTATCTTCTCTTTATCACTTTATCATGAGTTATTTTCCTTGGTTAACAATACTTGTTGTTTTGCCGATATTTGCAGGTTCATTAATTTTCTTTTTACCTCATAGGGGAAACAAAATCGTTAGGTGGTATACTATATCTATTTGTTTATTAGAATTCCTTCTAATGACTTATGCATTCTGTTATCATTTCCAATTGGAGGATCCCTTAATCCAATTAAAGGAGGATTCTAAATGGATAGATGTCTTTGATTTCCACTGGAGATTGGGAATCGATGGACTTTCATTAGGATCTATTTTATTGACAGGATTTATCACTACTTTAGCTACTTTAGCAGCTTGGCCAGTTACCCGGAATTCGCGATTATTCTATTTCCTGATGCTAGCAATGTATAGTGGTCAAATAGGATTATTTTCTTCGCGAGACCTTTTACTTTTTTTTATCATGTGGGAGTTAGAATTAATTCCTGTTTACTTACTTTTATCCATGTGGGGGGGAAAGAGGCGTCTGTATTCAGCTACAAAATTTATTTTGTATACTGCAGGCGGTTCCATTTTTTTCTTAATCGGAGTTCTAGGTATGGGCTTATATGGTTCCAACGAACCAAGATTAGATTTGGAAAGATTAATTAATCGATCATACCCTGCAACATTGGAAATACTATTTTATTTTGGCTTCCTTATTGCTTATGCTGTCAAATTGCCGATTATACCCCTACATACGTGGTTACCAGATACCCATGGGGAAGCGCATTACAGTACATGTATGCTTTTAGCGGGAATCCTATTAAAGATGGGAGCATACGGATTGATTCGGATCAATATGGAATTGTTACCTCATGCTCATTATCTATTTTCCCCCTGGTTGGTAATAATAGGAGCGATGCAAATAATCTATGCAGCTTCAACTTCTCTTGGTCAACGAAATTTCAAAAAAAGAATAGCCTACTCCTCCGTATCTCACATGGGTTTCATAATTATAGGAATTGGTTCCATAACCAACATTGGACTCAATGGAGCTATTTTACAAATACTATCCCATGGATTTATTGGTGCTACACTTTTTTTCTTGGCGGGAACGGCTTGTGATAGAATGCGTCTTGTTTATCTCGAAGAACTGGGGGGGATATCTATCCCAATGCCGAAAATTTTTACCATGTTTAGTAGCTTTTCAATGGCTTCTCTTGCCTTACCAGGAATGAGCGGTTTTGTTGCAGAATTAGTAGTATTTTTTGGACTAATTACTAGTCCAAAATTTCTGTTAATACCAAAAATGCTAATTACTTTTGTAATGGCAATTGGAATGATATTAACTCCTATTTTTTTATTATCTATGTTACGCCAGATGTTCTATGGATACAAGCTATTTCATGTTCCAAACGCAAATTTGGTGGATTCTGGACCACGAGAACTCTTTCTTTTAATCTGTATCTTTTTACCAGTAATAGGAATTGGTATTTATCCAGATTTTGTTCTCTCGCTATCGGTTGACAAGGTAGAGGCTCTCTTATCCAATTATTATCCTAAATAATTTTTTTTTACTAGTCCGCTCTATATTCCATAGTGGAAAAACCAAATAATTCAGAAAAAAGTAAAAAAGTCTAATTAGATCTATCTCGAATTTTTGAGAACCCTTTGAGAAGGCGTTCAAGGGTTCTCAAATCAAACAAAAATGGAAAAACTTTCATTTCACGAAGGTTTTATGTTATGTAATCATTTAGATGGTAATGTAAATGCACCATAACTATGTAAACCTATTCCTAATAGATTGATACCAAAATAGCAGATCCAAATTATAAGAAATCCTATCGAAGCTACAAGTGCGGAATTCGTACCCTTCCAATTTGGATTTGTTCTACTATGTAAATAAATTGCGAATATGGTCCAAGTAATAAATGCCCAAGTTTCCTTAGGATCCCAATTCCAATAGGATCCCCACGCCTCATTAGCCCATACTGCTCCACAAAGAATACCTATGGTTAAAAGGGTAAACCCTAGGCTAATGACACGATAACTCCAAGAATCCAAACGCTCAATTAATTGATATTTGTAATAATTTGGAAATGAAGGAAAAGAGGTGTTTTTTAAAGCACTTCTTTTTACATAGAAATATTCAATCTCACTAAACTCACTAAAGAAAAATGTTTTATTTAAAACATTTTTTTTCTTTTCTAAAAAGAAATTGAAATTCTTTCGAAATTTAATGATTAGAAGAGCGGCGGATAATAAGGATCCGCACAAAAGAGTTGCATAGCTTAGTAACATCATACTGACATGCATCATTAACCACTGAGATTGTAGAGCAGGTACTAGTATTGTGGATTGATGCATTTCAGTTAAAAGACCCGACGTGGCAAAGCCTTGCGTTAAAATAGTACTTGGCGTAGTTATTGTGCTTAAATCATTTTTAGAGTTCTGTATCTTAGGAATCGTATGAAGAATATACAGAGCCCATGAAAGGAAGATCAATGACTCATATAAATTACTTAATGGAAAATGTCCCGAAGAAGCCCAACGAGAAACTAAGAATCCTGTTATAGAGAAAAAAGTAGCTATCATTCCTTTTTCTGACGAATCACGTAATCCCCCAAGTTCACGAACTAATAAGGTTATCAAATGAATTGTAATCACAATTGAAATGGTTGAGAAAGAGATATGAGTTAGTATATGTTCTAAAGTTGCAAATAGCATAAGGAGAAGGTCCCATTACAAAATTGGAAATTTCGAATTGAATCCATTTTCTAATCTATTGTATTCTTTTTCGAGAATGCCGCCACTCGGACTCGAACCGAGATGCTTGAGCACTGCTTCCTAAGAGCAGCGTGTCTACCAATTTCACCATGGCGGCTAACTTTAAATAATAGGGAAGTTAAAAGAATAATAGTTATTTTCTCGCAAATCGTCGAGATTGGGAGAGTCCATAGAATTTAGGAACATTAGAATCTTCATTAAAATGGACTTCGTTTGGTAGTATCATTGGGGATTTTTTTAACAATAAACTCTTGCTTTGCCCAATAGAAACAAAGCTTGAAAGAGTTGGAACTGTTTTTTCTCAGTTGCAATATAGAACTCATTTTTTTCTAATTAGTTTCTCATTGAAATAAAAAAAATCTTTCAATCTATCCATTAGAATTTCTATAATTTCATCATTAAATACAAAGAATTTTGGATTTTAGCAAAATTTCTAGAATGAAAGCCTTTATGCTCTTATTAATATGATTTACCAAGCCTAAACCTATTTTTTTGTGGATTTTTGATAAGATAGGTAGAAGTTGTAAGTCCTATTGCAAGAATACTCTACTTTTCATAATAGAATCCTCATATTTTATTATGAGGATTCTATTATGAAAAGTTCGTTGATAGGAAAAGAATACTTAGGACACAGTATACCAAAAACTTTTGTTCTATATATCAGAGGGGTTAGTTCTAAGAATATTGTACCGAGGAATTCGACACATAAAAGTACATTCATTAATTAATCCGAATTATTCATTTTAAATAATTGGAATTTCTTTGGGATAGGTCAATTCAGATTATTCCAAAACCAGATTATTTGTTTGTTTGTTGCCCAGAAAAACCCTTTGGTTTTGGATGCTCGCTACCGCTGGAAAATGATCTTGATTTTGCTAAAGAATAAGATTGTACTATGGAAAAATAAGTCTTTTTCTTCCAAAGATTTTTACGAATACGCTTTTTTGACATCGAAGTACGTTTTTTTGGAACTGCCATTCAAAAAGGAGATTACTTTTTTTCTAGTTGTATGTGAAAGACATCTATTGCCGCAAATCAATCCTTCTTTCTGTTTTTTCTTAGTATTTATACTTTTTCTTAGTATTTATACTTGTATTTATACTTTTTCTTAGTATTTATACTTAGATACTGAACTGAAATTCTGAATTCTTTTTTACTTGATTTTCTCTAATGCGGATAAGACAAGAATTTTTTAGCATATTTTTCATATATATTTTATACTTTGTTTTAATAATATAGAATATATACAAAGGTTTTCTATTTAAATTAAATCAATTTATATATTAAGTATACTCCATATATAGATCTACGGCCTATCCCCCATATAAGATGGGGGGATAAAAGGAAGGGAAAATTCAAATAGTTAATTAAGTTCAGAATGGTATTCCATAATGGAATTCCAATCAAAACAAAAAAAATACTTAGTCTCTTAAATAAGACATTCTAAAACTTAGGTAATTCTAGTCATTAGGATTTCAGTTCTATATGAAGTAAGGAATATTCGATAATTTCCTATAAACATAGGTTTTCATTGGAATTCAATCAATCAGTTACGAAACATGAGAGCTGCTTCATCTTCATTTTAATAGAAAGAAATACAAAAATGAATAGAAAGTAAAATGATTCAATCCTTTTTTGTATTTTAACAAATATCCTTCTTTAGGTAATAACTAGGTAACAAAGTTATTTAATTAACTTTTTGAATTTAACCAAGTAAACCCATTCTTCATTTTTGATTATTTCAATGAGAGAAATTTGGAAAAATGAAGAATTCCAGTATTTTGTCTTATTCTTATTTTTTGGAATTCCTTCAGAAAGAGATAAGAATTGGTTTGGTGAATCGGAAACAATTTTATTTTATAGAAAAATTTCAAGTAAAAATTGCAATTTCTTTTCTTATGGAACATACATATCAATATGCATGGGTAATCCCTCTTCTCCCACTTCCAGTTATTATGTCAATGGGGTTTGGACTTATTCTTATTCCGACAGCAACAAAAAATCTTCGTCGCATATGGGCTTTTCCTTGTGTTTTACTCTTAAGTATAGCTATGGTATTCTCAGTTCACCTATCTATTCAACAAATAAATGGAAGTTCTATCTATCAATATCTATGGTCTTGGACCGTCAATAATGATTTTTCCTTAGAATTTGGATACTTGATCGACCCGCTTACTTCTATTATGTTAATACTAATTACTACTGTAGGAATCCTCGTTCTTATTTATAGTGACGATTATATGTCTCACGATGAAGGATATTTGAGATTTTTTGTTTATATAAGTTTTTTCAATACTTCCATGTTGGGATTGGTTACTAGTTCCAATTTGATACAAATTTATTTTTTTTGGGAACTTGTGGGAATGTGTTCCTATTTATTGATAGGCTTTTGGTTTACACGGCCAATTGCAGCGAGTGCTTGTCAAAAAGCTTTTGTAACTAATCGTGTAGGGGATTTTGGTCTGTTATTAGGAATTTTAGGTTTTTTTTGGATAACAGGTAGTTTAGAGTTTAGGGATTTGTTCAAAATAGCTAATAACTGGATTCCTAATAATGGGATTAATTCCTTACTTACTACTTTGTGTGCTTTTTTATTATTCCTTGGTGCAGTTGCGAAATCTGCACAATTCCCTCTTCACGTATGGTTACCCGATGCTATGGAAGGACCCACTCCCATTTCGGCTCTTATACACGCAGCAACTATGGTTGCTGCGGGGATTTTTCTTCTAGCTCGACTTCTTCCTCTTTTCATATCCCTACCTTTAATAATGAGTTTCATTTCTTTAGTAGGTACAATAACACTCTTCTTAGGAGCTACTTTAGCTCTTGCTCAGAGAGATATTAAAAGAAGCTTAGCCTATTCTACAATGTCTCAATTGGGTTATATGATGTTAGCTCTAGGTATAGGTTCTTATCAAGCTGCTTTATTCCATTTGATCACTCATGCTTATTCGAAAGCTTTATTGTTCTTGGGATCCGGATCCATTATTCATTCAATGGAACCTCTTGTTGGATATTCACCAGATAAAAGTCAGAATATGGTTCTTATGGGTGGTTTAAGAAAATACGTTCCAATTACAAGAACTACTTTTTTATGGGGTACGCTTTCTCTTTGTGGTATTCCACCTCTTGCTTGCTTCTGGTCCAAAGATGAAATCCTTAGTAATAGTTGGTTGTATTCACCCTTTTTTGGAATAATAGCCTCTTTTACTGCAGGATTAACTGCGTTTTATATGTTTCGGATATATTTACTTACTTTTGATGGGTACCTGCGTGTTCATTTTCAAAATTACAGTAGCACTAAAGACGGTTCGTTGTATTCAATATCCTTATGGGGAAAAAGGATACCCAAAGGAGTGAATAGAGATTTCATTTTATCAACAACGAAGAGTGGAGTTTCTTTTTTTTCACAAAATAGATCCAAAATTCATGGTAATACAAGAAATAGGATAGGGTCCTTTAGTACTTCCTTTGGGGCTAAAAACACTTTTGTCTATCCTCATGAAACGGGAAATACTATGCTATTCCCTCTTTTTATATTACTGCTTTTTACTTTGTTCATTGGATCCATAGGAATCCATTTTGATAATGGAGTAATGGATAATGGAATAGCGGAGTTAACCATATTATCAAAGTGGTTAACTCCCTCAATAAACTTTTTCCAGGAAAGTTCTAATTCTTCCATAAATTCATATGAATTTATCACTAATGCAATTTCTTCTGTAAGTCTAGCTATGTTTGGTCTATCCATAGCATATATCTTCTATGGATCCGCTTATTCCTTTTTTCAGAATTTGGATTTAATAAATTCTCTTGTAAAAGAGGGTCCGAAAAAGTTTTTTTCGGATCAAGTAAAAAAAAAGATATACAGTTGGTCATATAATCGTGGTTATATAGATATTTTCTATACTAGGGTCTTTACCCTGGGTATAAGAGGATTAACTGAACTAACGCAGTTTTTCGATAAGGGTGTCATTGATGGAATTACCAATGGAGTAGGTCTTGCTGGTTTTTGTATAGGAGAAGAAATTAAATATGTAGGGGGAGGGCGAATATCGTCTTATTTATTCTTTTTTTTATGTTATGTATCCGTGTTCTTATTCTTTTTTCTTTCTTAACTTAAGGAATTCCCCCGTCTCCTGCCTAAAGAGCCCCCTTATTCCCCTTCCTATCTTCTTCCCCCATCTCTCCCCCTTTTCTACCATCTCTCTCTTTTTCTATCTCCCTCTTTTTCTATC